AAAAAAAAAGAAATAGAACTGGAATCGACACATTGATTCTTTTTTTCGTTTTCGCAATTTGAACCGTATGCATCCAAAGGTGCATGTACGGTTACTAAGGGAACCAACTTTGTCCTAATCAACCGACTTCATCGAGAAAGATTACTTTTTTTAGGCCAAGAAATTGATAGCGAGATCTCGAATCAACTTGTTGGTCTCATGGTATATCTCAGTATAGAAGATGATACTAAGGATCTTTATTTATTTATAAACTCTCCCGGCGGATGGGTAATACCAGGAATAGCCATTTATGATACTATGCAATTTGTGCCACCCGATGTGCATACAATATGCATGGGATTAGCCGCTTCAATGGGATCTTTCATTCTGGTCGGAGGAGAAATTACCAAACGTCTAGCATTCCCTCACGCTTGGCGCCAATGAGTTTTTTTATTTGAAAAAAAAAAGGAAGACTATGCCTTCGCCATATTAAATATGAATAATAAGTAATAATAGCATGGCACTTCGAGTTCGATATGAGCAAACCATTATTGTTTTTTCATAACATGAGATTTTATGTCGAGATAGTAGTATGAAACATAGGTCATTTCGGATTTGATCTTATGTGTCGGGGGTACATTTCAGCGTCACAAACCATTTTTTTTCCACACCAGAATTCTCTTTCTGATATTTATGAAAGAAAAAGTACGAAAATAAAAAAAAAAATATAATTTTTTTTCCTTATTTGATCGTATCAGAAAGAAACTTTGGGATTGCTAAATCCCAGACAAAATAAATATATAAAGCAACAGAACCATCATAGTATTTTTTTTTACTCCTACGAAGGGAAGGGTGGTAAATGGATCATTCAACGATCTGGATCGGATGGATTCTATTTCTTTCTTCTTCTTTCTTCAATAGAATAGAAGAGAAGAAAAAGAAAAAGTAAATTCCATTGTGGAGCCGTATGCACAAAAGATGCCTGTACGGTTGTACAATTCTATTTTTCTTTTTTTTTTTTCTTATTTTTTTTATCCTTTACTTTAGCCCAATCATGCAAGATAGAAGAACCGTTCATGATGTTATATCAATATCATCAGGGTTATGATTCACCAACCTGCTAGTTCTTTTTATGAGGCACAAGCAGGCGAATTTATCCTGGAAGCGGAAGAACTACTGAAACTTCGCGAAACCCTCACAAGGGTTTATGTACAAAGAACAGGTAACCCTTTATGGGTTGTATCCGAAGACATGGAAAGGGATGTTTTTATGTCAGCAACAGAAGCCCAAGCTCATGGCATTGTTGATCTTGTAGCGGTCGAAAATGAAAATACTGGGGATTCCATGTAAATCCATTTCAAACCATAATTCGAATTTTCTGCGATTTGATATTGAATAGAAAAAATTCATATCAATCATCAGGTTAAGATCGATCTAAACCAATCCATTCCATTCTAGAATTCTATATATACATACGACATGCCAACTATTAAACAACTTATTAGAAACACAAGACAGCCAATAAGAAATGTCACGAAATCTCCCGCTCTTAGAGGATGTCCTCAGCGTCGAGGAACATGTACTAGGGTGTATGTGCGATTCGTTCAGATCATGAGTTCGAACAAATGAGACAATTTTCCAGTATCAATGACCAGTACCAATGAATAGGATAGATAGAGAAGATCTATCATATACCTATATTGTGTTTGGAATTTATGGTTTACATTGGTGCAAATCCAATCACCTAGATTTGAGATGAAAAGCAATTCCCCATTGGGGGCAAATGGTTATCCATTAAGCGGAGGAAATGGTATTATAAGAAGCAAAAAGGTTATACCCCTATTCTTGAAAGAACGGACTAACAGGGTCAGCTACCTAGCCAACTTTCATAATTAAATGCCGTCACTGTATGGATAACTCTTATTGTGAAAAGAACAATTACTGTATAATTGATGGGTAGAGCCAAAGAGTGTGAACTATACAAGTTAACAATAACATTTGATAAAATGAAAGAAGAGGCTCCGGTGTATAGAGAGGACCTCACCGTTTAAAAAGTAACCATAGAAACGACGGAACCCACTATTTTTTTTTTATTTAGTATCGTTAGAATTTCTTATTTCCAGGCGAAATGCCTGGAAGGAATAAAAAATCGTGGTTGGGAAGGTCATAGTAGCAAAAGCCATTGGAATTTATATTTTTTTTATATATCGGAATAATCCGTTTTGTTATTAATTGACGGGGGGGGGGAAAGGATGACTGAAAGAAGAGAAATCAATTAGTTATTCATTAAGGTTTAATTTGATTCAATGACCAGAGTTAGACGAGGATATACAGCTCGGAGACGTCGAACAAAAATTCGTTTATTTGCATCAACCTTTATTGGGGCTCATTCAAGACTTACTCGAACGACTATTCAACAGAAAATGAGAGCTTTGGTTTCCTCTCATCGAGATAGAGGCAGGCAAAAGAGGGATTTTCGTAGTTTGTGGATCACTCGAATAAATGCAGTAATTCGTGAGAATAAGGTATTCTATAATTATAGTAGATTAATACCAAATCTGTACAAGAAGCAATTGCTTCTTAATCGTAAAATACTTGCGCAAATATCTATATCAAATAAGAATTGTCTTTACATGATTTCCAATAAGATTATCAAATAAAGGATATGATATTATCAAATATAATACAGAAATGATTGAAATTGAAACAGAATTCCCCGGAGAATGAACTCCGGGAAGATAGAATAAAAATATTAAGATAAGTAGTAGGAATGAACGAACATGTTTCAATAAAAAAAAAAGATTTCTTCTTTTCTTCCCCCATTTTTTATTTCTTATAACACAAGAAAAAATCGGGATTCTAGGCCTTTTGAACAAAATATCAATCTGAGCTTGAGTTCCGATTGGAGTTTTGAGTCAATTGAGGAGTATGTTTATTTATTTTTGGTTCTAGGACCAGTAGTTCTGGGGATCGACTCGGCTCTCTCAAATTGTTTCTCATTATTAAGAAAAGGTAACAAAGATAAAATACGAGCTTGTTTTATAGCAATAGTAATTAATCGTTGTTGTTTCAGGGTCAATTTATTCACCCGTCTAGATAATATTTTTCCTTGTTCACTAATAAATCGACTAATTAAACTCATGTTTCTATAATCGATTCGATCCCCCGATCCAATTGGGGACAAACGCCTACGAAAGGATCGCTTGTATTTACGAAAGGGTTGCTTGGATTTATCCATGGTTTATTCCTTATCTTTAAAATTCTATTTCTTTATTCATTTCAGATTCAGATCTGACCGAAATAGGCTTTGATTCGTATCGTATATATTATACATATCATATATAATGCATATCATATATATATATGAAAATATAATCGGGTTTGATTTGTATTGTATATATTATGTACATTATATATGTTAAGTTTATATATGTTATGTTAAGTTCTTCCTCTTCCTTGGAAAGATCACGCACACGTTCCGTTCCATCTATTTCTTTATTTCCCCATGAATCGTATGCTTGTGACAATAGCGACAAAATTTTCTCAATTCTAATCGACTGGATGTATTGCGTCGATTCTTTTGAGTAATATATCTAGAAATACCCGGCGATTCTTTATTGACACCATTTCGGACACAACTGGTACATTCCAAAATAACCCTGACTCTGACATCTTTACCCTTGGCCATGAACCCCCCTTTTTATTTTGGATCGACTTAACTTTAACTTCTTCTATTTTCGACCAAAACCGAAGAAGAATAAAAGAACAAAAAAAATCAATAAGAAAATCAATAGAAGTTACTAACTTGAAATTCAATTAAATTCAATTAATATTAATAGAGTAATAGTTATAATTAATAATAGAGTAATAATTAAGTAATACAATTTCTTTCTAACTATCAATTATTCCTATCTTAAATCCCAATATTTCATTTAAATATCTTCTTTCTATGCTATGATTTCGTGGATCCTGCCCTAGATCTGGATACACATTTCCATTTATGTTCCCCAAAATTCGATCTTAAATTCACCAGATTTTTGTCGAGGTTCAATACACTTTTTCTTTTTCTTTCCTTCCTATCCTAAAGAACTGAAAAAAAAAGGGAAGGGGCGAAATTTTAGTCACGTAGAATTGTATCCCTAATTTTCTTCATTTCTTCGCATATTAATAACTAGAATGAAAAAAAAGGGAATGACAAGGCATCTGGGAATAAACGATTAATTTCTATCAATAGACCTGCTAAAGACCCAAACCATAGAGTAGTTAGCACAGGTGCCGCAGAGAGGTATGTTTTTATATCTCGCATTAAAAATCCTCCTTCTTTATTGTAATATTGTAATACATATATGTATGGTCAGATGTTGTAGTTCAAGATCATTTGTATTTTTTTCTTTACGCGAAATTCCTAACTAAAATAGATATGTACAATGAACCAATAGATGAGATTTTCCTGTCCCTAAAAAAGAAAAAGATGACCCCTTCTTCCTGAGCATTTCCGATAAATTTTTCTTCTTTTTTTTATACGATACGCCGATAAGATAAATTTTCATTTTTATACGTTACAGATGTATAAAATTTTTTTATTATATGAAACAAAAAAAAAAAGAAGAAATGACAAGAAAATTGTATATAGATAGAGGGAAAAATAACAATGTGGAAAACAAGACAGGGATTTTGTACAATGACACTGTACAAGAACTTTAAAAAGGGATGTAGCGCAGCCTGGTAGCGCGTTTGTTTTGGGTACAAAATGTCACGGGTTCAAATCCTGTCGTCCCTACCTATTACTTCTCCTATGGGCAGTAACGAGGGATTAATTAAGATCGATCGAAATTGGACATAATCTTTCATTTTTGCATATTATACGTATGCAAGATATGTTTGGGGGTAAAAAACCTTTTCTTTACACTACAGTCGTATCTCCTGTAATAAGAAAGCGCTCTTAGTTCAGTTCGGTAGAACGCGGGTCTCCAAAACCCGATGTCGTAGGTTCAAATCCTACAGAGCGTGATTCCGTTTAT